CAAACATGTAATAGCGGATTCGGAATTGTAACCAAGCATCTCCCATGGGTTCTATACCTGATTCATAACTAGAGAGCTTCTCCGGCCCTTCCCTAATCGGTGCTAAAACTCCGGAAATTACAAATGCTAAGATAGGAATAACGCTTGATATTATTAGAAATGCCCAGAAAATCTCATATTCGTAAAGCAGAAACATAAAAGCACTCCTGTTAATTTAATGTGGAATAGGCTAAATTCGCATTGGAATTGTCAATTCATCCAGAACTTCTTAGGCGAAACAAGAATTGAGTTTAATTAAATTAAACTGCATAGAGTTTGTTTGCTGTAGGACATGTCTTGTTTAATTTAAACATTCATTCAAGAAAATAAAATCCTACTTACATTTATTTTTTATTTCGATTCTATTTTGATATGATGTAGACATAAGATGCTATTATACAAACAAAACTTTTTCACTTTAGTACGGGTTTCTCTCGAATGGTTTCTCTTACAATCAGTATTTATATTATACTAGTATGTTATAGTTATATTATATTTATGTTATATATTATGTTAGAGTTATATATATATATTATTTATTGTATACAGTATACATATTGACTATTACCTATATATTATAAACCTATAGTACTACAATAGTATATAAAAAATAGTATAATATAAATAAATAATATAAATAAATAGTATATATATATATATATATATATATATAAACTGTATTACTATAGTATTACTATATTAGTATATATACTATATTAGTATATAAATATAGATTATAATATAACTATTTTTATAATAATTTTGTAAATATAAAATTATAAATATAATTATAATTAAAATATACCAACCAATATCTAATTCTAATATATAGTATATATTAAGATTAAATAATTAAATATAATATTATAATATATAATAATATATAAATATAATAAAATATAGTAGTATAGTAAGTATAAATATACTATGAAAGTATGAGTAGTCATATGGGATAAAAAGTCTAGGTATTTCTAGTATATTCTACTCAAAGTCAAAGGATTATTTTCATTAAAATCTAAGTATAAGATCATTCTTTCTATTGATTCGATACGAATCAAATAATATGTAAACATAATCTAATACATCGAATGGTTATATTTATTTTAGCCCCTTTCCTTGTCCTAGATTGAATTTCTATTTTTCTTAATTTATTTTATTAAATCCCTTGAGTTGTGAGGAACCTTTACTTTACATATAGCAACTCATACCTTTCTATATCAAAAATAATCAGAAACTTTGAACCTGTCCTATCCCACTGGGACTCTTTCAGAAATAAAAAATCGAGTTATTTCATTAGAGAAATAATCACACATTATCGAACGATCCGACAGACCAAATCCCTCAACAAACTCAACTGATAGAATATAGAATAACTAAGGTTGATACATTTAGGACCAATTCATCGTCTCTAAAACAATCAATTGGAGTTGTTATGTTGGTCTGCCAAACAACAGAGGACTTCTACAAATACAAGACCAAGAAAAGAATGGGTCCTAGGCCCGTGTGACTTAGGATTAGATTTGGTTGGGTCGTCAGGTTGGAGTTTTTAGACAGCATCATGTCATGATTTTCACTTCATAAATTAGCTGATATTGCATATACCAAAGCAAAAGTGTATCACTAACCCTTTGATCGTGGACAAGAAAAGAAGAAAAAAGTCATATGTCATTTATCCACGAAAATTAAAATTAATGAGGAGGGATGGGTATTTTATACGAGATTTGATAAATACTGTTTAGATCTATTGAAATTGGATCTATTAAAATGAATTGTTGTTCTTTTGAGTAAATAAAATCTATACAAAAAAATGTATTAGGGCTATACGGACTCGAACCGTAGACCTTCTCGGTAAAACAGATCAAACTTATTATTATCGAAATGATTCGAACTGTTTCAAAGACCCAACATGCATTTTTTTGCATTGGGCTCTTTCATTAAGAGATGTAAAAATTTACTTAGTCCACCATATTTTTCTTTCCTTTTCCTTTACCGGAAGATAAAAAAAAAAGATAATAATATGGTTCCATGTGCTCTGATTCATTATTTGTATTCTAATCTAAGAGCAATACCAAAGTGTTTCAAAGAAGGATTACCTTGACTTAGGTCTGCCTCCGGCCTAAATCAACCTAAGTTAAATGGAGTCTCTACCGCTCCGCTCCAAGAGTCAAATATGAGACTTCATACACCTTAAAGTTCATAGAACGAAAAGAGGTTATTTTGAGGCCCTTAAACTCATTATGCCTGGCATTGAATGGGCTGAGTATTAACCTTATCAATTATCAATGTTTCTATTTGGCACCTGAATTCGCACCTGAATCAGACCAAACCAAATATTTGTCATGCTATTGTTCTCTTGTTTTCTCTAATTTTATTTATGGAGTAAGACATCGATTTCTCAATAAGAGAAATTATGTTCATTGCACAATTTGCTCCCTGAAAAGCGTTGGCGCACGTGTAAACGAGGTGCTCTACCTAACTGAGCTATAGCCCTTGTTCATAGATATCTTAACATATCTATAATTTCTTGTCAAGATGAATATTCCATGATCCACATGATAGTTCTATGGTCTGTTTATTGTTAAAAAAATAAAGGATTGGTATTGCTTAGAAATAATATTCGATCTATAATTATCGAAGTAATGGGTCCTTTTTTGGTGATAAATGACCTACTTAACTCAGTGGTTAGAGTATTGCTTTCATACGGCGGGAGTCATTGGTTCAAATCCAATAGTAGGTAAAACTTATTAGATACCATTGACTCCGGTATCTAATAAGTTTTTATACCATCTTCTTACTCCTTATTTTTATTTTATTTTTTCGTTGTATCAGATTAGACTTGATTATGTTCAATTAGAAGAATTAAAATGTGGTGTGGTATTATTGGTATATTTGGTATATCATAATATGATACCATAATAAATAACTTCCACTTGTAAAGATAAAGAACTTCTTTTCTTTTGATTCATTATTTTGATTTATTGACTAGTAGAAAATATCATTGATTGATAGCCTCTACTCGTGTCCTAGCCCGTCTGAGAGCTAGATTAGCCTCAATTGTTTGTTTCTTACCTTCAGACCTACTTAAGTTAGCTTCAGCTATTTCAAGAGCTTGTTGAGCTTCGTGCGGATCAATGTCAGTACTCATCTCCGCATCATTTCCTAAAATAGTGATCTCATTATTACCTATTCTAGCGAAACCACCCATCAGAGCCACCGTTAACCATTGATCATTGAGACGTATTCTTAAAAGACCTATATCTACAGCCGTGGCAATAGGGGCGTGGTTTGGTAATACACCAATTTGGCCACTATTAGTAGATAAAATGATTTCTTTCACTTCTGAATCCCAAATAATTCGATTAGGGGTCAGTACACAAAGATTTAAGGTCATTTCTTCAATTTGCTCTCCACTTCTAAGTTCATAGCTTTCGCGGTAGCTTCATCAATGTTACCTACCAAATAAAAGGCCTGCTCGGGAAGACCGTCTAATTCTCCGGAAAGAATCAATTGAAACCCCCTAATTGTTTCTGTGAGACCAACATATTTCCCTGGAGAACCAGTAAATACTTCTGCCACAAAGAAGGGTTGTGATAAAAAGCGCTCAATTTTTCGTGCTCTTGCTACAGTTAAACGATCGTCTTCGGATAATTCGTCCAACCCAAGGATAGCTATAATGTCCTGAAGTTCTTTGTAACGTTGTGAAGTTTGCTTAACTCTTTGCGCGGTTTCATAATGTTCCTCGCCAACGATCCGAGGTTGTAACATAGTTGACGTGGAATCTAAAGGATCTACTGCCGGATAAATGCCTTTGGCAGCTAATCCTCTTGATAGTACGGTAGTAGCATCTAAATGTGCAAATGTCGTGGCAGGAGCGGGGTCGGTCAAATCGTCCGCAGGTACATAAACTGCTTGGATCGAAGTTATGGATCCCTCTTTGGTAGAAGTAATTCTTTCTTGCAAAGAACCCATTTCTGTACTAAGTGTAGGTTGATAACCTACCGCAGAAGGCATTCTCCCTAATAAGGCGGATACTTCTGATCCTGCTTGGACGAAACGAAAGATATTGTCGATGAATAAAAGTACGTCTTGTTCATTAACATCCCGGAAATATTCCGCCATGGTTAGGGCAGTCAAACCAACTCTCATACGGGCTCCCGGCGGTTCATTCATTTGACCATAGACTAGAGCTACTTTTGATTCTGCAATATTTTTTTCATTAATCACTCCAGATTCTTTCATTTCCATGTAGAGATCATTTCCTTCACGAGTACGTTCGCCTACTCCGCCAAATACAGATACGCCTCCATGAGCTTTAGCAATGTTGTTGATCAATTCCATGATGAGTACTGTTTTACCTACTCCAGCTCCTCCAAATAGTCCAATTTTTCCTCCACGACGATAGGGAGCTAAAAGATCCACTACTTTAATTCCTGTTTCAAAGATTGATAATTTCGTATCTAACTGTATAAAGGCAGGCGCAGATCTATGAATAGGAGATGTTGTGCGAGTATCTACAGGACCTAAATCATCAACTGGTTCTCCAAGAACATTGAAAATTCGTCCGAGAGTGGCTCCTCCGACCGGAACACTGAGAGGAGCTCCCGTGTCAATCACTTCCATCCCTCTCATCAGCCCGTCTGTAGCACTCATAGCGACAGTTCTAACTCGATTATTTCCTAATAATTGCTGTACCTCACAAGTAACATTAATTTGCTGACCGGCGGTATCTCGACCCTTAACTACTAAAGCATTATAAATATTAGGCATTTTGCCGGGGGGAAAAACGACATCCAATACCGGGCCAATAATTTGAGCGATACGCCCTAGGTTTTTTTCTTCAAGTGTGGAAACCCCGGGCCCAGAAGTAGTCGGATTGATTCTCATAATAATAAAGTGAAATATGTCGAAATTTTGGATTGGAATAGTACCGAATCAAAAAAAAAAAAAAATATGTCCGATAG